AAAGAAAAAAAAAAGGATACGATAAAAAATTAGGGAGCCAAATGGTCTTTTTGGGGATAGAGGGACTTGAACCCTCACGATTTTTGAAATCGACGGATTTTCCTCTTACTATAAATTTCATTGTTGCCGGTATTGACATGTAGAACGGGACTCTATCTTTATTCTCGTCCGATTAATCAGTTCTTCAAAAGATCTATCAGATTATGGAGTGAATGGTTTGATCAATGAATATTCGATTCTTTCTTCAATATGGAATCAATTGACAACAATTCTTCTCTATTATGTATACAGGTTTATCCTTCATCTTTTCTGAAGTTTCGATAGAAGGATTCCTCTACTAACGTAAGACAATCAACTCCATTCGTTAGAACAGCTTCCATCGAGTCTCTGCACCTATCCTTTTTCATTTTCGCTTTCTGAACCTTTGTTTGTTTTCGGAAAACGTGATTTGGCTCAGGATTGCCCATTTTTATTAATTCCAGGGTTTCTCTGAATTTGAAAGTTATCACTTAGTAAGTTTCCATACCAAGGCTCAATCCAATTAAGTCCGTAGCGTCTACCGATTTCGCCATATCCCCCTTTTTGAGATGAAAATCTCATTGTGATCTCGTTCCCCTTTTTCTTTCATTTATACCGGAACCGTTGAATTCATTAGATAGATGCTGATTCCTGTCTCGAAAAAGTGTTTTCTCCTCTTTGTCTTTGATTTCTTGTCTATCTTCTTTCATCTTCTATATCTATAGGAGGCTTATATTCGGTCCAATCAAAAACGATTTTATCATTTCTGTATCGGCAATTCAATATAGGTGGATACATACGCTATACATCTGTCTCTCTTCCACTAATTTACCCATGAAATTTCGAATACTTGAACGGTCGATTCTTTTTTTTAATATGATTTGATTTTTGAATTCAAAAATCAAATCATATTAAAAAAAAGAATATTTAATTGTATTGTGATAAAAAAGAAAAATGGAAATTCTATATCGCTAGATTAATCGTTATCTTCTATAATATTTAACAGTTATTTGAAATTCTATATTCTATTCTTTAATATATTAATATTCATTATGAATAGCGAATATGAATAGCTAAGAATTAAAATAGTATAATAGTGAATAGCAAAGATTCTAAGAGTTTATTGAATTCTTATACATGTCGAATTTATGTTATGTGAGCCTGCTTAGCTCAGAGGTTAGAGCATCGCATTTGTAATGCGATGGTCATCGGTTCGATTCCGATAGTCGGCTTTTCTCTATTTATTTTATTCTATGTTTTACATGATTGATAATGCATCTTTGAAATCATTGATAATGCATCTTTGAAATCAAAGAATATTGAAAAAAAAATGTCTTCCTCTTTTGGCAAAAGCCCTTGATTTATTATGTGATAGGAATTTCCAACTATCTAACGAAAAGAATCCTTTTCTTTTTCTATATATAGAATATAAAGATCTGGATATTTATCCAACTCATCTCATTATTCTTTAATAGAATAATACTTCAGTAAATTTCGCTTTATTTAGAATTTAGTTCATTTTTATTTTAGGTTTATTCTGTAGAATGAAATTTCATCAATAAGAATTAATAATTAAATATAAATAAGAAGAAGGAGTCTTTATGTCGCGTTACCGGGGTCCTCGTTTCAAAAAAATACGCCGCCTGGGGGCTTTACCAGGGCTAACTAATAAAAGGCCCAGAGCTGGAAGTGATCTTAGAAACCAATCGCGTTCCGGGAAAAAATCCCAATATCGAATTCGCCTAGAAGAAAAACAAAAATTGCGTTTTCACTATGGTCTTACAGAACGACAATTACTTAAATACGTTCGTATCGCCGGAAAGGCAAAAGGGTCAACAGGTCAGGTTTTACTACAATTACTTGAAATGCGCCTTGATAACATTCTTTTTCGCTTGGGTATGGCTCCGACTATTCCGGGAGCTCGTCAATTAGTTAACCATAGACATATTTTAGTCAATGGTCGTATAGTAGATATACCAAGTTATCGCTGCAAACCCCGAGATACTATTGCGGCGAGGGATGAACAAAAATCTAAAGTTCTAATTCAAAATTCTCTCGATTCATCCCCCCATGAGGAATTGCCAAACCATTTGACTCTTCAACCATTCCAATATAAAGGATTAGTCAATCAAATAATAGATAGTAAATGGGTCGGTTTGAAAATAAATGAATTGCTAGTTGTAGAATATTATTCTCGTCAGACTTAAACCTAACAAAAATAAAATCAACACTAATAAGAATAAGGGTAAGGGTTCGACCCATTTTGCTCCCTTTCGGCGAAGTAAATTAACCTAAGGTTAAGATAAATAAGGGTTTGATCCGGATTTTTCTTCCATTTAGGTATCATAGACCGAGAGGGAGATTTTCATTCCTTGTCTACTCTACTCTTTTCTTTACACAGTATTTTCTGTACCACAGCCATTAGGAATAGAGAATCCATATCAAAGAAAGGTCTAACTGTTGGAATAGTCGTATCCATTGC